CGCTATGGTAGAATATTCATGTGGGACGTTCTCAGATTTTACACGTGTGATACATGTTCCTTCTATTTCTCCAAGTAAAGTTCTTCGCATCGCAATGCCTATTGTGTCGGCTTGACCTTTCATAAGTGGAGACATAATAAAACGTCCATAATAAAGACGTTTACTGTCTTCTCTTGATTCAACACACTTCCACTGTAGTGTCCGAGTCGATACTGTTACTTTCTCTCGAATCATAGTAATATTATTTTATTTGATTGAATCATTTATTTCTCTTGTTTCTCTTGAAATTTCTTCAATGTTTATTTCTACACACGTCTTTTTTTCGGGGGTCTGCAACCATTATGTGGCATAGGGGTTACATCCCGCACGAAAGTTAATAGTATACCACTTCTACGAATAGCTCGTAATGCTGCGTCTCTGCCGCGACCGGGACCTTTTATCATGACGTCTGCTCGTTGCATACCTACTGTACGAATAGCATTTGCTGCTGCAGTTTGAGCGGCAAAGGGTGTCCCTTTTCTCGGACCCTTGAATCCACAAGTACCCGCCGAGGACCAAGAAACCACCCGACCCCGTACATCTGTAACCGTGACAATGGTATTATTGAAACTTGCTTGAACATGAATAACCCCCTTTGGTATTCTACGTGCACTCTTACGTGAACCAATACGTCTATTTCTACGTGAACCAATTCTCGGTATAGCTTTTGCCATATTTTATCATCTCATAAATATGAGTCAGAGATATATGGATATATCCATTTCATGTCAAAACAGATTCCTTATTTGTACATCGAGTCCTTTAGTGTGTCTGATTATCCTTGTCTTTGTTTATGTCTCGGGTTGGAACAAATTACTATAATGCGCCCCCGCCTACGGATTAGGCGACATTTTTCACAAATTTTACGAACAGAAGCTCTTATTTTCATATTTGTCATTCCTTAATCTTAATTCTGAATCTACTTCTTGGAAGAAAAGAAGTTTCTTGCAATTTTGCATCTCGAATCATATTGAATAAAAACCACCTAATCCTTCCAATCCTTCTTGCGGAGTCGATAAATTATACGTCCTCTGGTTGAATCATAACGACTTACTTCAATTTTGACTCTATCTCCTGGCAGTATCCGTATAAAACTACGCCGGATCTTTCCTGAAACATAACCCAGAATCAGATCTTCATTATCTAAGCGAACCCGGAACATACCATTGGGAAGCGATTCAGTAATTAAACCTTCATGAATCCATTTTTGTTCTTGCATTCTAGGTAAAGCCTCCTTGAAGTATCAACTAATAGAGGAGAACGATATTAGACCACTCGCCCCTTTTCGTTTTTTTAGAAATAGGAATAAGTTTCGGATCCAATTTGGATATTAAAAGGATTACCATATATAACACAAAATTTCTCCGCCGATTCCTTCGAGTCGAGCCTCTCGATCTGTCATTATACCTCGAGAAGTAGAAAGAATTACAATCCCCATCCCACCTAAAATTCTAGGAATTAGTTGAGAGTTAGAATAGATTCGTAGACCGGGTCGACTGATTTGTTTTAAATTTAAAAAATTTCTATAGGGTCTTTTCCTATTCCTTCTATGCCGCAGGTTTAAAACCAAAAAAAATTTGTTTTTTTCTCGATGTTTTCTAACGTTTTCAATAAAACCTTCTCGGAAAAGTATTTTAACAATATTTTCGGTAATATTAGTAGATGCGATGCGAACCACTCTTTTTCTATCCATATCAGCATTTCGTATAGAGGTTATTATCTCAGCAATAGTGTCCCTACTCATGGTGAACTAAAATGATGGGTGCCCCCAAATTTGATATAATCAACATGTTTTTCTTTTTTTTTTTTTTACTTATTTGTTTTATGAATATGAATTCATATTAAAGGTATATGCGTGAGACACAATCTACTAATTAATGTAGTTCTTAATCTATTTCTTTCAAATACCCCACTATAAACATATCAGTGATCTCATTTTATAATATCTCGGGAGCTAATGAAACGATTTTAGTAAAATGGAATTGTCTCAATTCCTGGGGGATCGCACCAAAAATTCGAGTTCCTTTTGGATTTCCTTCTTGATCAATCACAACTGCAGCATTGTCATCATATCGTATTATCATACCGCTGTCACGTTTAAGTTCTTTACAGGTACGAACAATTACAGCTCTGACTACTTCTGATTTTTCTAGGGACATATTTGGTACTGCTTCTTTGATCACAGCAACAATAACGTCACCAATATGAGCATATCGACGGTTGCTGGCTCCTATGATTCGAATACACATCAATTCTCGAGCCCCGCTGTTATCTGCTACATTTAAATGGGTCTGAGGTTGAATCATATCAATTTTTTAGTCTATTCTTCCAATGCAAAGGATGAAGAAAAAAAGGAATATTTTTTGTCCAAAAAAAGAAACTTTCATCCCTAAGATTCATTTCTTTTGGTTCTACATTTTTATCCCGAAATAATGAATTGAGTTCGTATAGGCATTTTGGATGCTGCTATTGAAATAGCCCTTCTAGCTATATTTTGGGTTACTCCACCCATTTCGTATAGTATTCGACCTGGTTTAACAACAGCTACCCAATATTCAGGGGATCCCTTTCCCGAACCCATACGTGTTTCAGCGGGTCTTACTGTAACCGGTTTGTCTGGAAATATACGGACCCATATTTTTCCACCACGGCGTGCATTTCGTGTCATTGCTCGTCGACCTGCTTCGATTTGTCTAGATGTGATCCAAGCAGGTTCAAGTGCCTGAAGAGCATATTTACCGAAACAAATATGATTACCTCGATAAGATATTCCCTTCATTCTTCCTCTATGTTGTTTACGGAATCTAGTTCTTTTGGGGTTATAGTTGATGGTTGTTTCACAATTCCATCTCTACTACAGAACCGGACGTGAGAGTTTCTTCTCATCCAGCTCCTCACGAAAAAAGGATTAAAAACATTTAATTGAAATGATTAACATTTATGTAAAAAATAGTTTTTTTTTCGAACGTTCGAAAAAAAAACTATTTAGTTTTGTCCTTTATCCAAGTTTAGCAACTAAAAAAAAGTTTTCGCGGGCGAATATTTACTCTTTCAATCTCTATTTCATTTGTAGGGCTCGTTCGTAACTTCTCCCAATAGATGAATTGATCTCCGGTTCATTTCGCCATCCCGACTAGTGAATCATTAAGATTCATTTTTTCAATAAAATCTTTTGCATGCACAGGTTCCATCGTTCCCATCGCTTCGTACTTAATGGTTAGGTCCGAATTCTACAATGGAGCTCATAATCCAATTTGTTCCTGAGTCAATCTTCTTAGTCTTTATTGGCTCCAAGCTCTTTATTTTTTTCTTGATTCATTGAATATTTAATTATGGATGAATCAATTAGTATTGATGCTTTATTACACTGTCTTTTATGAGATGACTCATAGACCTTACATATTGGAATTCTATATCATTGATATTCTTTTTCTCTCTTTCTCTCATCCTTCCATTTATCCACACCTTTACTTCTTGCATTTTGTTTTACAACTTCTAATTAAAGTTTATGCAAAAAAAAATGCAGTTGCTACAAAGATATGACGGATTTATCATATCTTGACTGGTTCTTTAGATCCAGATAATACGAAGTGATGAGTTGGTTATTAGTTCATACTATGGGGCTGGTCCTTTTTTAATCCTAACCCTAAAAAACCAACGAGTCACACACTAAGCATAGCAATTATATCAAATGGTCAATTGAATTTTTATTCAACCCTATAGAATTAAGAATTAGAATTGCTTATTTTGATTTACCCGAAAAAGAATGAACGAGTTTCTCTTTTTTTGTTCTATCAATGGATAAAAGGGAAAGACAAGTAAAGGTTTCTTATTCTTCGTCTATAAATATCCAAATTTTGATACCCAATACCCCATAGATAGTTCGAACTGTATAGGAACAATAATCCATTTTAGCTCGAATGGTTTGTAGGGGAACCCTACCTTCTCTGATCCATTCGACACGTGCAATTTCTTTTCCGTCGATACGTCCTGCAATTTGTACTTGAATCCCTTTTGTATCTGCTTGTTCAGTTAATTCAATAGCTTTTTTCATTGCTTTTCGAAATGAAACTCTATTCTTTAATTGTCCGGCTATAAATTCTGCAAGAATATTAGGGTTTCCATAAGGTTTTGCAATTCTTGTGATAGCAATGTTAATTTTTTGGTTCACATAATTGAATTCTTTTTCTAGATTAATCTGTAATTCTTGGATTCCTCGCGGTCTATTTTCTATTAATAACTTTGGGAATCCCATAAAGATTATGACCTGGATCAAATCAATTCTTTTTTGAATTTCTATACGTGCAATTCCCTCGACGCCGGAGGATCTTCTCATATTCTTTTTTATATAATTTTTGATAAAATCTCTTATTTTTTGATCTTCTTGTAAACCCTCCGAATACTTTTTTGGTTGTGCAAACCAAAGGGAATGATGACCTTGGGTTGTACCAAGTCTGAAACCGAGTGGATTTATTTTTTGTCCCATACTCCCCCAATACTATACATATCATGATATACCATAGTTGTATACTTATTTTTCCATCTAGGTTTTTTTAACGAATATATCTGTTCATATTCATCATATTCATCATGTAAAGATATATCTTTCACTCCAATAGTTATATGACAGGTAGGTCTTTTTATCGGATAACTACGTCCTCGAGCTCTAGGTTTGAATTTCTTCACGGTAGTACCCTCGTTAACTTCGGCCTTACTAATGACTAAATTGGCTTCGTTGGAACCCATATTGTAACTAGCATTTGCTGCTGCAGAATAAACCAATTTAAAAATTGGATAACATGCTCTATAGGGCATGAGTTCTAGTATCATAAGTGTTTCCTCATAGGAGCATCCACGAATTTGATCAATTACTCTTCTTGCTTTGTCAGCCGATAGAGATATATGTCGACCTAAAGCGTATACTTCTATTTTTTTCTTCTTTCGCATAGGGCTCCTATTAA